AGGATTGGAATAGAGAAATGCATATTAAATGTACCTATAATGGCGTTCAATTATCAGAAAAAGAATTTCCAAAAAACTGGTTAACAGACGGTATTCAGATCAAGATCCTATTTCCTTTTAGTCTTAAACCTTGGCACAGATCTAAACTACAAGCCCCTTATAATGATCCAATGAAAAAGAAGGATCAAAAAAATGATTTTTGCTTTTTAACAGTTTTTGGAATGGAAACTGAACTACTTTTTGGTTCTCCCAGAAAAAAACTTTCATTTTTTGAACCCATTTTTAAAGAACTAAAAAAAAAATTAAAAAAATTGAAAAAGAAATGTTTTATAATTCTAAGAATTTTAAAAGAACAAAAAAAGTTGTTTCTAAATGTCTCAAAAGAAACAAAAAAATGGATCATTAAAAGCATTCTGTTTATAAAAGAAATAATAAAAGAACTCTCAAAAATAAACCCAATTATATTATTTGGATTTGGATTGAGAGAAATAGAAGTATATGAATTGAGTGAAACTAAAAAAGATTCGATAATTGGTAATGGGATGATTCATGAATCGTCGATTCAAATTATATCTCAGGGTTGGACAAATTATTCATTAACAGAAAAAAAAATGCAAGATCTAACTGATAGAACAAATACAATAATAAATCAAATAGAAAAAATTACAAAAGAAAATAAAAAAGGAACTCCAGATATAAATTTTAGTTCTAACAAAATAAGTTATGATAATAAAGGATCAGAATCACAAAAAAATATTTGGCAGATATTAAAAAGACAAAATGTTAGATTAATCCGTAAGTCACATTATTTTATAAAATATTTCATTGAAAGGATATACATAGATATCTTTCTATGTATCATTAATATTCCTAGCATCAATACACAACTTTTTCTTGAATCAACAAAAAAAATTATTAATAAATACATTAACGATAATGAAGCAAATCACGAAAGAATTGATAAAACAAATCAAAGTGTAATTCCCTTTATTTCGACTATAAAAAAGTCACTTACTAATATTAGTAACAAGAATTCAAAGACTTTTTGCGACTTATCTTACTTTTCACAAGCATATGTATTTTATAAATTATCACAAACTCAACTTATTAACTTATATAAGTTAAAATCTGTATTTCAATATAACGGAATGTCCCTTTTTCTTAAGAATGAAATAAAGGATTTTTTTGTTGTAACACAAGAACTATTTCATTCCGAATTAAGACATAAGAATCTTCGCAATTATGGAATGAATCAATGGACAAATTGGTTAAGGAGTCAGTATCAATGTGATGTATCTCATATTAAATGGTCTAGATTAGTACCACAAAAATGGCGAAATATATTCAATCAACACTGTATGGCTCAAAATAAAGATTTATGTGATTTATATGAAAAGGATCGATTAATTAACTACGAAAAAAATTTCGAAACAGATTCATTACTGAATCAAAAAGATAATTTTAAAAAACAATATAGATATGATATTTTAGCATATAAATCTATTAATTATGAAGATAAGAAGGACTCTTATATTTATGGATCACCATTACAAGTAAAAAATAACCAAGATATTTTTTATAATTACAACACACATACACAAAAATCATTTAATATGCCGGAAGGTATTCCTATTATCCCTTATCTAGTAGAAGATGATATTAGAGATATGGAGATAAATCCGGATAGAAAATATTTTGATTGGAGAATTTTCCATTTTTGTCTTAAAAATAAGGTCGATATTGACGCCTGGATCGATATTGATACTGACACTAACAGTAATAAATATACTAAGACTAGGGTTAATAAGTATCAAATAATTGATAAAATCAATAAGAGGGGTCTTTTTTATCTCACGATTCAGCAAGATCAAGAAATCAACCTATCCAATCAAAAAACCCTTTTTGATTGGATGGGGATGAATGAAGAAATACTAAGTTGTCCCATATCAAATATGGAATTTTGGTTCTTCCCAGAATTGGGGATACTTTATAATACGTATAAAATTAAACCGTGGGTTATACCAATTAAATTACTAGTTTTAAATTCTAATATAAATGAAAATGATAGTAAAAAAAAAAGCATCGCCGGAAATAAAAAAAGGGATCCTTTTATATCAATATCGGAGAATTCAAAAAAATCTTTTGAATTAGAAAACCGAAATCAAGGGGAAAAAGAATACGCGGTCCAAGCAGATTTTAAATCAGCTCTTTCAAACCAAGAAAAAGATGTTGAAGAAGATTATACGGGATCGTACATGAAAAAAAATAGAAATAAAAAGCAATACAAGATCAATACAAAAGCGGAGTTTGATTTCTTCCTAAAAAGGTATTTGCATTTTCAATTGAGATGGGATGATTCTTTAAATAAAAAAATAAGCAATAACATCAAAGTATATTGTCTCCTGCTTAGACTGATAAATCCAAGAGAAATTACTATATCCTCTATTCAAAGAGGCGAAATGAGTCCGGATATTCTGATGATTCAGAAAGATTTAACTCTTACAGAATTGATTAAAAGGGGAATTTTGATTATTGAACCAATTCGTCTATCTATAAAAAATGATGGAAAATTTATTATCTATCAAACCATCGGTATTTCATTAGTTCATAAAAGCAAACACCAAATTAATCAAAGATACCGAGAAAAAAAACATGCCGATAAGAATTCTGATGAAGCCATTACAAAACATCAAAAGATGACTGGAAATAGAGATAAAAATCATTATGATTTGTTTGTTCCTGAAAATATTTTATCACCTAGACGTCGTAGAGAATTGAGAATTCTAATTTGTTTCAATTCTGAGAATAGACATAGAAATGCAGCATTTTTTAATGGGAATAAGGTAAACAGTCAAGTTTTGGATAAAAGCAAAAACTATAAAAAAAAACTTATTAAATTTAAGTTATTTCTTTGGCCCAATTATCGATTAGAAGATTTGGCTTGTATGAATCGTTATTGGTTTAATACCAATAATGGCAGTCGTTTCAGTATGGTAAGGGTACATATGTATCCGCGATTTAAAATGCATTAATAGTACATTTTTGCTATATTTCCCATACTATATCTGATCTATGACGACAAAGAGATGCACACACGCATTGTCTTACATTCCATCGTTCCATTCTGATACACGATACTAATTCAATGACATATCAATTTGATCTAGAAATGAATCAACAAAATATTATTATTTTAGGTCTAAATTTTTATCTTTTGTGAGTGCATAAAACAACCATCCTTTATGTATACCCTTTTCAAATCCAAATAAATAAAAATTTAATTTTATTAAAAAAAATTATAAATTAATAACAAAATTAATATTTTTGTATATACAAAATAAAAATGAGAGGCATTATTATTACTGATCAATAAAGATATCTATCAATAAAAATTTCTTAAAATAAAAAGAGGGGGGCGAGAAGATTTCATTTTATGGTAAAAAATCCATTCATCTCAGTTATTTCACAAGAAGAAAAAGACGAAAACAGAGGATCCACTGAATTTCAAATAGTTAGTTTCACCAATAGGATACGAAGACTTACTTCACATTTAGAATTACACAAAAAAGACTATTTATCTCAGAGAGGTTTACGTAAAATTCTGGGAAAACGCCAACGACTGCTGTCTTATTTGTCAAAGAAAAATAGAATATGTTATAAAGAATTAATTAATCGGTTGGATATTCGGGAGTCAAAAACCCGTTAATTTGAAGAGGCATTTTTAATTATTTGATTTATTTGATTTATTAGATCTTGAATTTTAATGAACTTTTTTTCGTTTTCAGCAATTCATGAAAGAATGAATCGAGGAAAAACCGATGAATATACCAGCTACAAGAAAAGACCTCATGATAGTCAATATGGGCCCCCACCACCCATCAATGCATGGTGTTCTTAGACTCATCATTACTCTAGATGGTGAAGATGTTATTGATTGTGAACCAATATTGGGTTATTTACACCGAGGGATGGAAAAAATTGCGGAAAACCGAACAATTATACAATATTTGCCTTATGTAACACGTTGGGATTATTTAGCTACTATGTTCACAGAAGCAATAACTGTAAATGGACCGGAACAGTTGGGAAATATTCAAGTACCTAAAAGAGCTAGCTATATCAGAATAATTATGTTGGAGTTGAGTCGTATAGCTTCTCATCTGTTATGGCTTGGTCCTTTTATGGCGGATATTGGTGCACAAACTCCCTTTTTCTATATTTTCAGAGAAAGAGAATTAGTATATGATCTATTCGAAGCTGCCACCGGTATGAGAATGATGCATAATTATTTTCGTATCGGAGGAGTAGCGGCCGATCTACCTCATGGTTGGATAGATAAATGTTTGGATTTCTGCGATTATTTTTTAACAAGAGTTGCTGAATATCAAAAACTTATTACACGAAATCCTATTTTTTTAGAACGAGTCGAGGGAGTAGGCATTATTGGTAGAGAGGAAGTAATAAATTGGGGTTTATCGGGACCAATGCTGCGAGCTTCCGGAATACAATGGGATCTTCGTAAAGTTGATCATTATGAATGTTACGACGAATTTGATTGGGAGGTACAGTGGCAAAAAGAAGGAGATTCATTGGCTCGTTATCTAGTCCGAATTGGTGAAATGATAGAATCTATAAAAATTATTCAACAGGCTCTGGAAGGAATTCCAGGGGGACCCTATGAGAATTTAGAAATACGATACTTTGATAGAGAAAGGAATCCGGAATGGAATGATTTTGAATATAGATTTATTAGTAAAAAGCCTTCTCCTACATTCGAATTGCCGAAACAAGAACTTTATGTGAGAGTCGAAGCCCCAAAGGGAGAGCTGGGAATTTTTCTGATAGGGGATCAGAGTGGTTTTCCTTGGAGATGGAAAATACGCCCCCCGGGTTTTATCAATTTGCAAATTCTTCCTCAGTTAGTTAAAAGAATGAAATTGGCTGATATTATGACGATACTAGGTAGTATAGATATCATTATGGGAGAAGTTGATCGTTGAAATGATAATTGATACACCAGAAGTACAAGATATTGATTCTTTTTCTAGATTAGAGTTTTTAAAAGAGGTTTATGGAATTATATGGGTGCTTATTCCTATTTTGACTCTTGTATTGGGAATCACAATAGGCGTACTGGTAATTGTATGGTTAGAAAGAGAAATATCCGCAGGGATACAACAACGTATTGGACCTGAATACGCCGGCCCTTTTGGAATTCTTCAAGCTCTAGCAGATGGGGCAAAACTAGTTTTCAAAGAAAATCTTCTTCCATCTAGGGGGGATACCCGTTTATTCAGTATCGGGCCATCCATAGCAGTCATATCAATTTTAGTAAGCTATTCAGTAGCTCCTTTTGGCTATCACCTTGTTTTAGCGGATCTCAATATCGGTGTTTTTTTATGGATTGCCATTTCTAGTATTGCTCCAATTGGACTTCTTATGTCAGGATACGGGTCAAATAATAAATATTCCTTTTTAGGTGGTCTACGAGCTGCTGCTCAATCGATTAGTTATGAAATACCATTAACTTTATGTGTGTTATCAATATCTCTACGTGCGATTCGTTGATACATAGACATAAACTTTTCTTTATTCCTTCCTTTCAAATCAAAGAAAGGGTTGGAATGAATTAAGTAGATATCTTCATTTTTTTTATTCATTATTCGGGTTGATGAACTAAATCAAATAGTTATATGAGTGAAAGAAAACAGCTTATATATAAATTCGCAGTAAAAAGATTGAGTCTCATTTTCTATGTATAAGAGTTAGAGAGTTAAGCGGAAATAAACATAAACAGAAGCGACCGTTTCCCCCAAGATTGGTTGATTAGTCATCCTGACTTGAAGCGGGCTCAAAAGATCAACCGTATTGAGTTTTCACTATCATTTGTATGTATTACCACAGGGGGGGGTTGAACAAAAACGAGTGGGTGGTTAGAAACACCAAGATATGTAAAGGATTAGTAATAGAGATTATGTAAATTCTCCAAAAGGACATTTTTACATAATATACAAACAAAGAATACTCATTGGGGCTTTAAGTTGGTAGAAATGATCAGGCAATACTCCCCACGACACGATTCCAATCCAGAGTATGCTCCTATCCACCGATTAAATAAATAACTATTGGGAACGAAATAATCCTTTACTTTATTTTGTAAGCCCCCTTTTTCTCAGAAATAGAAAGAAGAATAGGAACGAAAAAAAGAGAAAGAAATCCAATTCCAATAAAAAAAAAAAAGATACCTTTTTTATTTCCCAGATACATATTAATAGATATAGAATTTGTGTCATAATTCATGAATTAATTATATAATTTTTTTCGTACGTGAAATAAACGGGTTATTGATATTTCTACAAGAAGTATTTTATTGAAGAATTAAGTTATTACTCAACAAAGAAGAATTTTAATTCTTATTGAAATTATTAAAGTTAAAGAAAGGGTGAGATCGATTCAGAAGTACTTTTTTATTTATTATTAAATAATTATAACAGACAGAATTCAATTGGTCTAATTTAGGACCGTCCAATAGATTTTGACTTTATACATCCTACAAACGTACCAAGATAAAATAATACTGACGCGATCCTTAGATTTATTTCTGGCCTTTAAGGAGCCGTATGAGGTGAAAATCTCATGTACGGTTCTGTAATAGCGATGATAACAGTAATGGTATCACCGACTATAATTATCTAACAGTTCAAGTACAATTGATATAGTTGAGGCGCAATCAAAATACGGTTTTTGGGGATGGAATTTGTGGCGTCAGCCTATAGGGTTTATCATTTTTATCATTTCTTCCCTAGCAGAATGTGAGAGATTACCTTTTGATTTACCCGAAGCAGAAGAAGAATTAGTAGCAGGTTATCAAACCGAATACTCGGGTATAAAATTTGGTTTATTTTATGTTGCTTCCTATCTAAACCTATTAGTTTCTTCATTATTTGTAACAGTTCTTTACTTGGGAGGTTGGAATATCTCTATTCCGGACATATATGTTTCTGAGCTTTTTGAAATAAATAAAACATGTGGAGTTTTTGGAGCGACAATTGGTATCTTTATTACATTAGCTAAAACTTATTTGTTCTTGTTCATTCCTATCACAACAAGATGGACTTTACCGAGGCTAAGAATGGACCAACTATTGAATCTTGGATGGAAATTTCTTTTACCTATTTCTCTCGGTAATCTATTATTAACAACTTCTTCCCAACTCTTTTCGCTGTAAGGTAAATTTACAACTTGTCTCAAACAAGAGAAATAAACAAACATAAAATTATTCATAATATATATTAATGATATGTTCTCTATGGTAACTGGGTTCATGAATTATGGTCAACAAACAGTACGAGCTGCAAGGTACATTGGTCAAAGTTTCATGATTACTTTATCTCACGCAAATCGTTTACCTGTAACTATTCAATATCCTTATGAAAAATTAATCACCGCGGAGCGTTTCCGCGGTCGAATCCATTTTGAATTTGATAAATGTATTGCTTGTGAAGTATGTGTTCGTGTATGTCCTATAGATCTACCCGTTGTTGATTGGAAATTGGAAACTGATATTCGCAAGAAACGGTTGCTTAATTACAGTATTGATTTCGGAGTCTGTATATTTTGTGGTAATTGCGTCGAGTATTGTCCAACAAATTGTTTATCAATGACTGAAGAATATGAACTTTCTACTTATGATCGTCACGAATTGAATTATAATCAAATTGCTTTGGGTCGTTTACCAATGTCAGTAATTGACGATTATACAATTCGAACAATTTTTAATTCGCCTCAAAAAAAAAAATAAGTAAATCTCTTGATTAAAGAATAATTTATAATTACTTTACTAAGACTATTACTTTACTAATAAATAATACTAAGGTTCATTTTTTTTTTTTTTTGATCTAATCTAAAGGAATCGGGTTTCTTTCGTTTTGTTTGGTCAATAACTAAAAATCCCAACTATTGATTAGTTGGTTAAGAATCACGTCTTAATTTGGATTGAAAATCCATTAATTAATCCATTAATTAATATATCTGTAATTATTTTTACATATATAGTTTCAAATGAGAACTACTCTTTCAGATAACGAATTAAATTAGTCCAATAATTGTACTTACATTTATTCATATCCCTTAGGATTTAATTAGGAATTGCTCAAAAATTATAATTTTTTTCTGTTCGGATTTCAATAAGGTCATGAAAAACATTTCGATTTATTTATCTCTTATTTTACATATAATGGATTTGCCCGGACCAATACATGATTTTCTTTTAGTCTTTCTGGGATCGGTTCTTATACTAGGAGGTATGGGAGTGGTATTATTTACCAACCCCATTTATTCTGCCTTTTCATTGGGACTGGTTCTTGTTTGTATATCCTTATTCTATATTCTATTAAACTCCTATTTTGTAGCTGCTGCACAACTTCTTATTTACGTGGGAGCTATAAATGTTTTAATCGTATTTGCTGTGATGTTTATGAATGGTTCGGAATATTACAAAGATTTGAATCTTTGGACCGTTGGGGATGGGGTTACTTTGCCAGTTTGTACAAGTATTTTTGTTTTACTCATGATTACTATTACAGATACGTCATGGTACGGGATTATTTGGACTACAAGATCAAACCAGATTATAGAACAAGATTTGATAAGTAATAGTCAACAAATTGGAATTCATTTATCAACGGATTTTTTTCTTCCATTTGAATTCGTTTCGATAATTCTTTTAGCCGCTTTGATAGGTGCAATTGCCGTGGCGCGACAGTAATAAATCTATAGAATTGGCAACAGCAATCCAAATAAAACTGTGTTCTGTTTTATTACATTTATTTCCCTTCAATTAAAGGTTCTTTATGTCTAAAATATAAATTATTTTATTCAATCTATTCTATTACCAATAGAATATATTCCTTTGTTCCGTACTTTTTTTTTATTCTAGTCAATTGAATCTGTTTAATTGTTGTTCAGTTCATATTGAAATGAATCGAAATTGATAAGGAGTTGGTCAATGATGCTCGAGCATGTACTTGTTTTGAGTGCCTACTTATTTTCTATCGGTATCTATGGATTGATCACGAGTCGAAATATGGTTAGAGCCCTTATGTGTCTTGAACTTATATTGAATGCGGTTAATATAAATTTCGTAACATTTTCTGATTTTTTTGATAGTCGCCAATTAAAAGGAAATATTTTCTCAATTTTTGTTATAGCTATTGCAGCCGCTGAAGCAGCTATTGGTCCGGCTATTGTTTCGTCAATTTATCGTAACAGAAAATCAACTCGTATCAATCAATCAAATTTGTTGAATAAGTAGTATTAATAATCATATAAATTCTAATATTCATAAATTATAATTACCATGACCATACATTACGTATAATACATGTTTTCGAAAATGTAAAAAATCAATGTAAGAAATCAAAGTATCTTGGTTCTATCACACGGGTCGATCCAGAATTAGATTGATTATAAAAATTCTGATAAATTATTGATTCATCTGGTGTCTAAATATATGATTCATTTACAAGTTTACTAGATCGAAAATTTCTGACATTTAAAAATTTATAGATCCAATGTCACATTCAGTAAAGATTTATGATACGTGTATAGGGTGCACTCAATGTGTGCGAGCCTGCCCAACAGATGTATTAGAAATGATACCTTGGGACGGATGTAAGGCTAAGCAAATTGCTTCCGCTCCAAGAACAGAGGACTGTGTCGGTTGTAAGAGATGTGAATCCGCCTGTCCAACGGATTTCTTGAGTGTTCGAGTTTATTTATGGCATGAAACAACTCGAAGTATGGGTCTAGCTTATTAATACGTTCCAGAAAACCCTACTTGAAATACATTTTTTTTATCTTTACCGACAAAAACCCGCGCTCAAAAAATATTTATTTTGAGCACGGGTTTTTCTGGTCCAAGTTTATCTTGTTTTTACCATGAATTATTTTCCTTGGTTAACACTAGTTGTAGTTTTGCCAATATTCGCGGGTTCCTTAA